GCTGTATAGCTTAATTTGAACCATAATACTAAAGATATTAAGATGAGCGTTAAGAGGCTCTGTGAGTGCAAAAGCTTGGTCCTGACTTTATTATTGATTTTAGTTCTACTTATACATGCAAGTATCCGCGTCCCCGTGAGAATGCCCTAACAGCTCCCTTTTTGGAGTAAGGAGTTGGTATCAGGCACAACCCTGTGGTTAGCCCATGACACCTTGCTTTGCCACGCCCCCAAGGGAATTCAGCAGTAATAGATATTAAACTATGAGTGAAAGCTTGATTTAGTAAATACTAAGAGGGCCGGTTAAATTCGTGCCAGCCGCCGCGGTTATACGAGAGGCCCAAGTCAATGATTAGCGGCGTAAAGAGTGGTTAAATAGATCTGGTATTAAAGTCGAATCCCTTCTAGGCTGTTGTACGTTCACTGAGGGTGAGAAGCTCAACTACGAAAGTGGCTTTATATTCTTGAATCCACGAAAGCTGAGGCACAAACTGGGATTAGATACCCCACTATGCTCAGCCTTAAACATTGGCAACGTAATACATTTGTTGTCCGCCTGGGGACTACGAGCACTAGCTTGAAACCCAAAGGACTTGGCGGTGCTTTAAGCCCACCTAGAGGAGCCTGTTCTAGAACCGATAACCCCCGTTTAACCTCACCCTTTCTTGTTCTTTTGCCGCCTATATACCGCCGTCGTCAGTTTACCCTGTGAAGGATACATAGTAAGCGAAATTGGCACAACCCTAAAACGTCAGGTCGAGGTGTAGCGTATGGAAGGGGAAGATAATGGGCTACATTCTCTGGTACAGAGAATACGAATGGTGTGTTGAAATTACATGCCTGAAGGAGGATTTAGCAGTAAGTTGAGAATAGAGTGCTCGGCTGAAATTGGCTCTGAAGCGCGTACATACCGCCCGTCATCCTCTCCGAAGCTAGGAAAAGTTTTATGTATAAATAAAATGCTGTGTTAGAAAAGGGGAGGCAAGTCGTAACATGGTAAGTGTACCGGAAGGTGTACTTGGAATCAGACAGGTTAGGGTTAGAGGTCAATAACAGTTCATTTGTGTTGAATAATTATTCGTGAGAGTCGAGTTAATCTGATGCTTATAAGTTAGCCGCTATATTAAAAACAACGCCCATTTCTATGGATAACCCCTAAGGCATTGAGACATGTTGAAATAAATCATTTTTCCCCTTTAGTACGGGAGACAGAAAAGGAATTTGTTGCGCTATAGAAAAAGTACCGCAAGGGAATACTGAAAGAGATGTGAAATAGATCAGTTAAGTTTTAAAAAGCAGAGATTTGAGCTCGTACCTTTTGCATAATGGTTTAGCTAGAAATTTTCAAGCAAAGCGTACTTTAGTTTGACATCCCGAAACTAGGTGAGCTACTCCAAGACAGCCTAATGTAGGGCAAACTCGTCTCTGTGGCAAAAGAGTGGGATGAGCTTCGAGTAGCGGTGACAGGCCTATCGAACTTAGTTATAGCTGGTTGCCTGGGAAGTGCATAGGAGTTCAGCTTTTCGAATTCTTTCCTCGTTTAGGGATATTTATTTTAGATAATAAGAGAAGTCGAAGGAGTTAGCTAAAAGGGGTACAGCCCTTTTGGTGGAAGATACAACTTTTTTGGAGGGGTAAAGATCTTACATTTAGTAATAAGGTAAAATGTTTTGGTGGGCTTGAAAGCAGCCATCCCCGGGGAATGTGTTACATCTCAAATATATGTTTTGCTCTAAATTTTGATAATTGCATCTCAGCCCTTCAATAATTACCAGGCCACCCCATGCAGTCATGGGGGTGATTATGCTAATATGAGTAATAAGAGGGCATTATAAGCGTCCCTCTCCCGGCACGAGTGTATCTCGGATTGGACTATCCACCGAATTTTAACGGTCCCCATCAAGGAGGGTCTTGGGTAACAAATGCATTAACTAGAAAATTGCCCAGTACTTTACCGTTGATCCTACACAGGTGTGCTTCTGAGGAAAGACTAATTGAAAGAGAAGGAACTCGGCAAACATGTTCAAGCCTCGCCTGTTTCCCAAAAACATCGCCTCTTGTTAGCTAAAAATAAGAGGTCCAGCCTGCCCAAGGACTATGTGTTTAACGGCTGCGGTATTTTGACCGTGCGAAGGTAGCGTAATCACTCGTCTTTTAAATAGAGACCCGTATGAATGGTAAAACGAGGGCTTAGCTGTCTTCTTTTTTATGTCAATGAAATTGATTTTCTCGTGCAAAAGCGAGGATAACCTCATAAGACGAGAAGACCCTGTGAAGCTTTAGATAATATACAGATTTGGTCAAGGACCCCCTGATAAGGGATTTAGTTACTGACTTCTGTTTTATTGTCTTCGGTTGGGGCGACCACGGGGAGTCATACAACCCCCGCGTGGAGTGGGTACAAGAGTATTTTTGTCCTTAGAATTAAGAGCTTCTGCTCTAAAAAACAGAATTTCTGACCTTGTAAGATCCGGCAGTGCCGATTAACGGACCAAGTTACTCCAGGGATAACAGCGCCATCCTCTTTCAGAGTTCTTATCGACAAGGGGGTTTACGACCTCGATGTTGGATCAGGACATCCTAATGGTGCAGTCGCTATTAAGGGTTCGTTTGTTCAACGATTAATAGTCCTACGTGATCTGAGTTCAGACCGGAGTAATCCAGGTCAGTTTCTATCTATGATTTAATCTTTTCTAGTACGAAAGGACCGAAAGGAATAGGCCTCTGCTTTTAGTACGCCTTTTTCTGATCTATTGCAGACAACTAAAATAGATGTAAGAAGATACCTATGCTAGGTGTTAGTTTGCCCGAGAATTAAGGGCTATGTTGGGGAAAGCAAATAGAATGTTGCAAAATTTGAGTCTTTGTCATTGGGGTTAAGGCCCTCCTCCCGATTTTCCGATGGATGCGTGCGATCAAGATTTAGCCAGCGCTAAAGTTTGTAAGGAAAATAAATTTTCCTTGGTTGATTCTACAAATTTTTGGGATTATAGGAGTTGTTTATATGAGGTTCCCTTTTTTGTAGTATGCAGAAGCATTAATTTAGCGTTCTTGATAAATACTAAAAGTAGAAATTAAAATTTTCCATACACGTTTTGATTGAAGAGGGAATTTTAATCTATAAGTAGCTATTCTAAATCTAATTAGAGCAAATAAAGGTGCTTTATAGAATATCTCGAACGTTGTATTTTTTTTGGGGGGGGGGGGKGTTKGAGGTTTTGTAGTTGGGGTGGCAGAGTTTGGTTAGTGCGTGAGATCTAAGTCCTTTTTACAGAGGTTCGAATCCTCTCCTTAACTATGGTTTATGTTATAACACATATTGTCAATCCTTTGGCTTTTATTGTTTCTATTTTATTAGCTGTTGCTTTTCTTACTCTGTTGGAGCGGAAAGTTTTAGGCTATATACAATTACGAAAAGGTCCTAATGTTGTAGGGCCATTTGGGCTTCTTCAGCCTATTGCTGATGGCATTAAGCTGTTTCTTAAGGAGCCTATTCGTCCTTCTACTGCTTCCCCTATTTTATTCATTCTTGCCCCCATGTTGGCTTTGACATTGGCTCTCACGCTTTGAGCCCCCATGCCGATGCCTTACCCTGTCGTTGATCTTAATCTTAGTATTTTGTTTATTCTTGCACTTTCAAGTCTTGCTGTTTATTCAATTCTAGGTTCGGGCTGGGCGTCTAATTCAAAGTATGCTCTTATTGGGGCATTGCGAGCTGTTGCTCAAACTATTTCGTACGAGGTTAGTTTGGGGCTAATTCTATTGGGGACTATTATTTTTGCAGGCGGTTTTACTCTTCAAGTATTTAATGTGGCTCAAGAGAGTGTTTGATTAATTCTCCCAGTCTGGCCTTTAGCTGCAATGTGATATATTTCTACATTGGCAGAAACTAATCGAGCTCCTTTTGACCTCACTGAGGGTGAGTCTGAGTTAGTCTCAGGTTTTAATGTGGAGTATGCAGGAGGGCCTTTTGCTCTTTTTTTCTTAGCTGAATATGCTAATATCTTATTAATAAATACCTTGTCTGCAACTTTGTTTTTGGGTGCTTTTCATATTCCTGCGCTTCCTGAAGTTACTACGGTTAATTTAATGACTAAGGCAGCTCTTCTTTCGGTTCTTTTTTTGTGAGTGCGAGCTTCTTATCCTCGGTTCCGGTATGACCAGCTTATGCACTTAATTTGAAAAAATTTTTTACCTATGGCGCTTGCTTTTATCATTTGACATTTAGCGTTGCCAGTTGCTTTTGTAGGCTTACCGCCACAACTTTAGTATGGGAGCTGTGCCTGAAAAAGGGCTACTTTGATAGAGTAAATCATGGGGGTTAAATTCCCCCCAGCTCCTTAGAAAAAGGGGACTTGAACCCCAGCTGGAGAGATCAAAACTCTCAGTGCTTCCATTACACTATTTTCTAGTAGAGTCAGCTAAATCAAGCTTTCGGGCCCATACCCCGGCAATGTGGGTTAAAACCCCTCCTCTACTAATGAATCCTTTTCTGACATTTATTTTACTGTTTGCATTAGGTCTTGGCACTACAATTACATTTGCAAGTTCTCATTGGTTTTTAGCCTGAATAGGTCTTGAAATTAATACTATTGCAATTTTACCACTTATAGTTAAGTTTCATCACCCTCGAGCAGTTGAAGCGACTTTAAAATATTTTCTTGCGCAAGCAACTGCAGCTTCTACGTTGCTTTTTGCGACTATAACAAATGCTTGGTTAACTGGGCAGTGAGATATTCAACATATAACAGACCCTCTTTCTGTATCTTTGGTAACTCTTGCTTTAGCGCTTAAAATTGGTCTTGCCCCCTTTCATACTTGGCTTCCGGAGGTTCTTCAGGGCTTGGATCTTGGAACAGGATTAATCTTGAGTACTTGACAAAAACTTGCCCCTTTTGCTTTACTTATCCAGATCGTGCCTCATAATGCTAGTCTTTTAGTTGTCTTGGGTTTGGGGTCAACGCTTGTTGGGGGATGAGGGGGATTAAATCAGACGCAATTGCGGAAAGTTCTTGCGTATTCTTCGATTGCCCATTTGGGTTGAATAATCCTTGTTTTACAATTTGCGCCCGGGCTCAGTTTTCTCACCTTATTTATGTATCTCATTATGACTTTTTCAACATTTCTCGTGTTTAAGTGAATTAATGTAACAAACATTAATGCTTTAGGTGTTTCTTGGGCCAAGGCTCCCGCAGTCACAGCCCTCATGCCCTTAGTCCTTCTATCTTTGGGGGGATTACCTCCACTTTCTGGATTTATGCCTAAGTGGCTTATTTTGCAGGAGCTTTCTAAGCAGGATTTAGGTGTTGTGGCAGTTTTAGCTGCTTTTACTGCATTGCTCAGTCTTTACTTTTATTTACGGCTGTCTTATGCCTTGTCATTAACAATGTTCCCTAATAATCTGGTAGGCGTCCTCCCTTGGCGTTTTCAGCCGTCTCAGGTTACATTTGTGTTTGCTGTCTCAATTATAGTTAGTTTGGTTTTGCTTCCTTTAACCCCTACGATAATTGCATTATTCTGTTGGTAAGAGGGTTAGGTTAATGTTAGACCAAGGGCCTTCAAAGCCCTTAGTGGAGGTGAAAATCCTTCAGCCTCTGTAAGACCTGCGGGACATTAACCCACATTGCCTGCATGCAAAACAGTCACTTTAATTAAGCTAAGGCCTTGCTAGACAGGTAGGCCTTGATCCTACAAATTCTTAGTTAACAGCTAAGCGCTCAAACCGGCGAGCATCTGTCTATTCAGGTCTATATTTTACCCGGGGTTGGGTAAGCTCTGGCAGGTATTCATTCTGCTTCTTCAGATTTGCAATCTGATGTGTACTACACCTCGGAGCTTGGCAGGGAAAGGGTTTGAACCTTTGTTTATGGGTTTACAATCCATCGCTTAATACTCAGCCACACTACCTATGGTCATTACTCGTTGATTTTTTTCTACTAATCACAAAGACATTGGCTCTCTTTATCTTGTTTTTGGTCTGTGAGCTGGTATGGTTGGATCTGCTTTGAGTCTTTTGATTCGAGCAGAACTTAGTCAGCCGGGCTCGTTACTTGGGAGTGATCAGATTTTTAATGTAATCGTTACGGCCCATGCGTTTGTTATAATCTTTTTTATAGTTATGCCCACCATGATTGGTGGTTTTGGAAATTGGTTAGTACCTCTTATGTTAGGGGCTCCGGACATGGCATTTCCTCGAATAAATAACATGAGCTTTTGACTTCTTCCTCCTTCATTGCTTCTTCTTTTAGCTTCTTCGGCAGTTGAGGCGGGGGCTGGGACGGGGTGAACAGTTTATCCCCCTCTTGCTGGGAATTTAGCTCATGCGGGGGCTTCTGTGGATTTGGCCATTTTTTCTCTTCATCTTGCAGGTGTATCTTCTATTTTAGGGGCAATTAATTTTATCACCACAATTATTAATATGAAAGCTCCAGCGATTTCTTTATATCAGACACCTTTGTTTGTGTGGTCTGTATTAATTACAGCCGTGTTGCTTCTTTTATCCCTTCCGGTTTTAGCTGCTGGTATTACTATACTATTAACAGATCGTAATCTAAACACAACATTTTTTGATCCTGCTGGTGGTGGTGATCCTATTCTTTATCAACATTTGTTTTGATTTTTTGGCCACCCCGAAGTATACATTTTAATTCTTCCTGGGTTTGGGATCATTTCACATATTGTTGCATATTATGCTGGTAAGAAGGAGCCTTTTGGGTACATAGGCATGGTTTGGGCGATGATGGCCATTGGTCTTTTGGGATTTATTGTTTGGGCTCATCATATGTTTACAGTTGGTATAGATGTTGACACTCGTGCATATTTTACGTCTGCCACAATAATTATTGCCATTCCAACCGGTGTAAAAGTGTTTAGTTGACTTGCTACTCTCCATGGGGGTACCCTTAAGTGGGATGCTCCTCTTCTGTGAGCGTTGGGGTTTATTTTTCTTTTTACAGTAGGTGGTTTAACCGGGATTGTGTTAGCTAATTCTTCTTTAGATATTATTCTTCATGACACTTATTATGTGGTTGCTCATTTCCACTATGTTCTTTCGATAGGGGCTGTGTTTGCTATTATAGGTGGTTTTACTCATTGATTCCCATTATTTACGGGGTATACGCTTCAAGAAACTTGGACGAAAGTGCATTTTGCACTTATGTTTACAGGAGTAAATTTAACCTTTTTCCCCCAACATTTTTTAGGACTTGCTGGGATACCTCGGCGATACTCAGATTACCCAGATGCGTATGCCTTATGGAATACTGTATCTTCGTTAGGGTCCATGATTTCCCTTGTGGCGGTGATTCTTTTCATGTTAATTATTTGAGAAGCTTTTTCTGCTAAACGTGAGGTGTTGGGTGTGGCATTCACTAGTACTCATTTGGAGTGACTTCATGGCTGCCCGCCCCCTTATCATACCTTTGAAGAACCTCCATTTGTTCAGATTTGTCATTCGTCTGCACGAGAAAGGAAGGAATCGAACCTCCTTTATTTGGTTTCAAGCCAATCGCATAGCCATTCTGCCACTTTCTTTAAGATACTAGTAAAGAATTTATATTGCTTTGTCAAGGCAGTGTCGTGGGTTAAACCCCCGCGTATCTTATTTCCTTATGGCTCACTCGGCTCAATTAGGCTTTCAAGATGCATCTTCCCCTCTTATAGAAGAACTTCTTCATTTTCATGATCATGCTTTAATAATTGTGTTTCTTATTAGCGTATTAGTACTTTATATTATTACTTGCATAATTACAACTGGACTGTCTGATAAATTAATTCTTGATTCTCAAGAGATCGAGATTATTTGGACTGTTTTACCTGCTATTACGTTAATTTTAATTGCTCTTCCTTCTCTTCGAATTTTGTATTTAATGGATGAAATTAATAACCCACACTTAACTATTAAGGCTTTAGGCCATCAGTGATATTGGTCCTATGAATACACAGATTATGAGGATCTTGGTTTTGACTCATATTTAGTACCCACACAGGACTTAAGTCCTGGGCAATCCCGGCTTTTGGAGGTGGATCATCGAATGGTTGTGCCAGTTGAGTCCCCCATTCGGGTTCTAGTCTCAGCTGAAGATGTTCTCCATTCATGGGCAGTGCCTACTCTTGGTGTGAAAATAGATGCAGTACCTGGTCGGTTAAACCAAACAGCTTTTATTATTGCGCGTTCGGGGGTGTTTTATGGTCAATGTTCTGAGATTTGTGGGGCTAATCATAGTTTTATGCCTATTGTAGTTGAAGCAGTCCCTTTAAATCATTTTGAGAATTGATCTTCTTCAATGTTAGAGGAAGTTTCGTTGAGAAGCTTATATTGGGGGAAGCGTCGGCCTTTTAAGCTGAAGATAGGTGATTCCCAACCACCCTTAACGGCAATGCCGCAGTTAAATCCATCTCCATGATTGGCGATCATGATGTTGTCATGATTGACATTTTTAATTATTGTGCCGCCTAAAATTATAACTCATTTATACCCAAACGGGTTCGTTTCACGGAGCTCGGAAGAGCTTAAGATGAGTACTTGAAATTGACCATGAGTGTAAGCCTATTTGATCAATTTTTGTCTCCAGTACTTTTAGGGGTTCCTTTAATGGCGCTTGCTTTAGTCTTACCCTGGGTATTGTTCCCTTCTTCATCTACCCGGTGGTTAAATAATCGTATGTTGAGTGTGCAAGGTTGATTTATTAATCGGTTTACTCAGCAGATTTTTATGCCTTTAAGTATTCAAGGGCATAAGTGAGCTTTAATTTTAGCATCTTTAATGATGTTTTTACTTACTTTAAATATTTTGGGCTTGCTTCCATATACTTTTACACCGACTACGCAACTTTCGGTTAGTCTAGCTTTTGCGTTCCCTTTTTGGTTGGCGACCGTTCTTATTGGGTTGCGTAATCAGCCTACGGCTGCATTAGGTCATCTTCTGCCTGAGGGTACGCCTACACTTCTTATTCCTGTCTTAGTTGTGATCGAGACAATTAGTTTGTTTATTCGTCCGTTGGCTCTAGGTGTGCGACTTACTGCTAATCTTACGGCTGGTCACCTTCTTATGCAGCTTACTTCAACGGCGGCTTTTGTTATATTATCTTTAATGCCTGCGGTAGCGGTTTTAACAGCAGCTCTTTTAGTGTTGTTAACTCTTTTAGAAGTTGCGGTGGCTATAATTCAAGCTTATGTGTTTGTCTTGCTTTTAAGTCTTTATTTACAGGAGAATGTTTAATGGTTCACCAAGCACACGCGTATCATATAGTAGATCCTAGTCCTTGACCTTTAACGGGGGCTGTTGCCGCCCTTCTCATGACGTCTGGGTTAGCAGTCTGATTTCATTTTTATTCTTTAGTGCTTTTGTATTTGGGTCTTGTTCTTCTGCTGTTAACTATATATCAGTGATGACGGGATGTTGTTCGAGAAGCCACGTTTCAAGGTCATCATACACCGTCTGTTCAGAAGGGCCTTCGGTTTGGCATAATTCTTTTTATTACATCTGAAGTATTTTTCTTTCTGGGCTTCTTTTGGGCTTTTTATCATTCAAGTTTGGCCCCTACACCTGAGCTTGGTGGTTGTTGACCTCCCACTGGCATTACTACTTTAGACCCGTTTGAAGTTCCTTTGCTTAATACAGCTGTTTTATTGGCTTCTGGTGTAACAGTGACTTGAGCTCATCATAGTATTATGGAAGGTAACCGTAAGGAGGCTTTTCAGTCCCTAGCGCTTACAATTCTTCTTGGTTTTTATTTTACCTTTCTTCAAGCTATGGAATATTATGAGGCTCCTTTTACTGTTGCTGACGGAGTATATGGCTCTACATTTTTTGTGGCTACAGGCTTTCATGGTCTTCATGTTATTATTGGTTCTACATTCTTAGCTGTCTGTTTACTTCGCCATGTTCGATATCATTTTACGTCAGAGCATCATTTTGGGTTTGAGGCAGCGGCTTGATACTGACATTTTGTAGATGTTGTTTGATTGTTCCTTTATATTTCTATTTACTGATGAGGGTCTTAATCTTTCTAGTACTAAGTTAGTATTAGTGACTTCCAATCACCAGATCTTGGTTAAAATCCAAGGAAAGATAATGAACTTAATTTTAGTCATTCTTCTTATTGCCAGTCTTCTTTCAACTATTCTTGCTATTGTCTCATTTTGGTTACCCCAAATGAGCCCCGATCATGAAAAGCTTTCTCCATATGAATGTGGATTTGATCCTGTCGGGTCAGCTCGATTGCCCTTCTCGCTTCGGTTTTTCTTGGTTGCCATCTTGTTTTTACTGTTTGACTTGGAAATTGCACTTCTTTTGCCACTCCCATGAGGGGATCAGTTAGTGTCTCCTGTTTTGACGTTCCTTTGAGCAACAGCAGTTCTAGTTCTTTTAACTTTAGGTCTTGTTTATGAGTGGTTGCAGGGGGGTCTTGAATGGGCTGAGTAGGTGTCTAGTTTAAAAAAAATATTTGATTTCGGCTCAAAAGCTTGTGGTTAAAGTCCACATTCACCTAATGACCCCCGTTCATTATGCTTTTTCTTCAGCTTTTGTGTTAGGACTCACGGGTTTAGCTTTTCATCGAACGCATCTTCTTTCTGCTTTACTTTGTTTGGAAGCAATGATGCTTTCTTTATTTGTTGGGCTTTCTTTATGAACACTTCAATTGGATTCTACAAGTTTTTCGGCTACCCCTATGCTTCTTTTAGCGTTTTCAGCTTGCGAGGCGAGTGTGGGGCTTGCATTGCTAGTTGCTACTTCACGCACTCATGGAAGTGATTGTTTACAGAGTCTTAATCTATTACGATGTTAAAAGTTCTTATTCCTATATTGATAATAATTCCTGTGATTTGGTTAGTTTCTGGTAAATGGTTGTGGTGCTCGGTACTTACACACAGTTTGCTTATTTCATTGGCTAGTGTCTGTTGGTTTAAAAATTTATCTGAAACAGGGTGGACTTTCCTCAATTCTTATATAGGGGTGGACTCACTTGCTACTCCTTTATTAATTCTCTCTTGTTGATTACTGCCCCTTATGGTTTTGGCCAGTCAAAATCATTTAGCGTCTGAGCCGGTGAGTCGTCAGCGTGTGTACGTGACCCTTCTTGTTCTGCTTGAGGTTCTTTTGGTTTTGGCCTTTAGTGTTACTGAGGTAATTATATTTTATGTAATGTTTGAAGCCACTTTAATCCCAACTTTATTTTTAATTACTCGGTGAGGTAATCAAGCAGAACGGCTCAACGCAGGGACTTATTTTTTGTTTTATACGCTTGCTGGTTCACTTCCCCTTCTTGTTGCCCTTCTCATTCTTCAGAATAGTACTGGGACTCTTTCCCTTCTTACCCTCCAATTTTCGGGCCCTTTTCAATTGTCTACCTTTGCCGATAAGTTTTGGTGGGCAGGTTGTTTATTAGCTTTTCTAGTTAAAATGCCTCTTTATGGCGTGCACTTGTGGCTTCCTAAAGCTCATGTTGAAGCGCCAATTGCAGGTTCAATAATTCTTGCTGCTATTTTGTTAAAATTAGGGGGTTATGGTATAATGCGAATTCTTCCGATGTTGGAGCCCCTCACTAATGATTTTGGTTATCCCTTTATCGTATTTGCGATTTGAGGTGTGGTTATGAGTGGGTTAATCTGTTTGCGACAAACAGATTTAAAATCCCTTATTGCTTATTCTTCTGTAGGTCATATGGGTCTTGTGATTAGTGGTATCCTTATTCAAACACCTTGAGGTTTTACAGGGGCTTTGATTCTGATGATTGCGCATGGTCTTACTTCTTCGGCTTTATTCTGTCTTGCAAATACTAATTATGAGCGGGTTCATAGCCGAACAATAATCCTTGCTCGGGGTCTTCAGGTGGCGTTTCCATTAATGGCCATTTGATGGTTTTTTACTAGTCTTGCTAATCTTGCGCTCCCTCCGCTCCCTAATCTCATGGGGGAGTTAATAATTATTACTTCCCTATTCAATTGGTCTTGGTGAAGTCTCATTTTTACAGGGTTGGGAACTCTTATTACAGCGGGCTACTCGCTCTATATATTTATCACGACGCAGCGGGGGTCTTTACCGGCGCATATTATTGCTCTTGAGCCATCTCATTCTCGAGAGCATCTTCTATTGTTTCTCCATCTTCTCCCCTTGGTTTTGCTTATTTTAAAACCTCATCTCATTTGCGGTTGAGCCGCTTGCGAACATAGTTTAACTAAAACATTAGATTGTGATTCTAATAATAGGGGTTCAAATCCTCTTGTTCACCGAGAGAGGCTGGTAGCAATGAAAACTGCTAATTTTTGTTACCTTGGTTAGACTCCGAGGCTCACTCGACAGCGCTGTTGAAGGATTATAGTTCATCCGCTGGTCTTAGGAGCCAGTAATTCTTGGTGCAAATCCAAGTAACAGCTATGTATGCGACTTCCGTTATATTAGTTTCTAGCTTATTTTTTATTTTTGTGGCCTTGGTTAGTCCAGTTCTCACTAGCCTTAAACCAGGTCCTTTGGAGTTTGACTGAGCCTTGTCTCAAGTTAAAACATCAGTAAAGACAGCTTTTTTTATTAGTTTATTTCCTCTTTTCTTATTTCTCTCTGAAGGTGCTGAAGTGGTAATTTCTAATCTTATGTGGTTTGAGGTCTTAGCTTTTAAGGTTAGTATTAGCCTGAAATTCGACTATTATTCTATTTTTTTTATTCCTATCGCTCTTTATGTTACTTGGTCCATTTTGGAATTTGCATTTTGATATATGCATAAGGACCCTTGTGTCAATAAATTTTTTAAGTATCTTCTTATTTTTTTAATTACTATAATTATTTTGGTAACTGCAAATAATGTTTTTCAGCTCTTTATCGGTTGGGAGGGGGTAGGTATTATGTCATTTTTACTAATTAGTTGGTGGCATGGCCGGGCGGACGCAAATACTGCAGCCCTTCAAGCTGTTATTTTAAATCGAGTAGGGGACATTGGGATAATTTTAGCGTTATCATATATTGCGGTAAAATTTAATTCGTGGGAGTTGTCAGAATTATTTGTGCTTGCCGAAAATAAAAATGTTTTTTTACCACTTTTAGGGTTTATTATTGCGGCGACTGGTAAATCGGCTCAATTTGGGCTTCATCCATGACTACCCTCTGCCATAGAAGGTCCGACTCCTGTTTCGGCTCTTTTGCATTCTAGTACGATGGTTGTTGCTGGTATTTTTTTACTCGTTCGGGTAAGTCCCTTTTTTAATGATAATCAGCTGGCTCTCACTATTTGTCTGTGTTTAGGGGCTTTAACTACTTTGTTTACTGCCACTTGTGCCCTTACTCAAAATGATATTAAAAAAATTATTGCTTTTTCTACCTCTAGCCAGCTTGGACTAATAATGGTAGCTATTGGGTTAAATCAACCTCAACTTGCTTTTTTTCATATTTGTACGCATGCTTTTTTTAAGGCTATATTATTTCTTTGTGCAGGTTCGATTATTCATAGTCTTAATGATGAGCAAGATATTCGAAAAATGGGGGGTATGTTGCATTTGGCGCCTGTGACGTCTTCTTGTTTCACGATTGGAAGTTTAGCACTTGCAGGGACTCCTTTCTTGGCTGGTTTTTTTTCAAAAGATGCTGTTATTGAAGCGTTAAACACGTCCAATTTAAACGCCTGAGCCCTTATTCTTACTCTTTTAGCTACCTCTTTTACTGCTGTATATAGTGTTCGATTAGTATACTTTGTAGTTATGGGTCGGCCTCGTTTCAATGTCTATGTACCCATTAATGAAAATGATTCAGCGGTCGTTAACCCTATTAAACGCCTTGCTTGGGGAAGTATTATTGCTGGTTTTTTAATTGCTTACAACATAACCCCTTTTAAGACCTCTGTTATAACTATGGCCCTTCCTTTAAAGTTGGCAGCTCTCGTTGTTAGTCTTATTGGTCTGTTTATGGCTGTGGAAATGGCTTTTTTAACTACTCAGCAGGTTACAATTACTCCGAAACTTGCGCCTCATCGTTTTTCTAATATGCTGGGGTTTTTTCCTGTGGTTGTTCATCGTGTATTTTCTAAATTTTTTCTTACCGGGGGTTATATAATTGCTTCTCAGACAATCGATTTAGCTTGAATGGAGAAATTGCTTCCTAAAGCTTTAGTTGAGTTTAATAAGCCGCTTGTTACTCTTACAAGTAATGTTCAGCGAGGCCTAGTTAAGACGTTTCTTGCTTCTTTTGTTTTAACATTGGGTCTTGCAGCGCTAGTTCTTGTGTGCTAGATTGCTCGAAGGCTACCACGATTTAACCCCCGTGTTAGTTCAAGTACCACAAATAGTGCGATAAGCAGAATTCAAGCACTTAGTATCAGTATCGTTCCGCCGCCTTCATATATTCATGCGACACCTTCTGAGTCCCCTCGTAGGACAGTTCAGCTTCAGGATTCACCCAGGGGTATTCAAGCAGTTTCATGTCATTGATTTCAGAAAAATCCTGAGACCAAAATTACTACTACTGTGTAAGCGAGGATATAAACTATTACTGGGCGACTTCCTCAACTTTCTGGATAAGGCTCAGCAGCTAAAGCTGCTGAATATGCAAATACTACTAGTATTCCGCCGAGGTAAATTAAAAATAAAACCAGCGCTAGGAAATGGCCTCCATGTCCGGCTAAAATTCCGCAGCCTAGGGCTGCCACCACTACTAAGCCAAATGCAGCGTAGTAAGGTGAGGGGTTTGAAGCGACTGCAATCACCCCTATAATGAGTCCTAACAATAAAATGAACATAATATAAGTCATAAGTTTTTACCCGGACTTTAACCAGGATTAGTGACTTGAAAAACCACCGTTGTAATTCAACTACAAAAACTTTAATGGCAAGCTTACGTAAAACTCATCCTCTTTTGAAAATTGCAAATGATGCGCTGGTGGATCTTCCTGCCCCATCCAACATCTCGGCCTGATGAAATTTTGGTTCTCTTTTAGGGTTGTGTTTAGGGGCCCAAATTCTTACTGGGCTCTTTTTGGCCATGCATTACACATCTGACATTTCTATGGCTTTTTCATCTGTTGCGCATATTTGTCGGGATGTTAATTACGGTTGATTAATTCGGAATCTTCATGCTAACGGCGCTTCTTTTTTCTTTATTTGTTTGTATCTTCATATTGGCCGGGGGCTTTATTATGGTTCTTATCTTTATAAAGAGACATGAAATATTGGGGTGGTGTTGTTTTTGTTAGTGATAATAACCGCTTTCGTTGGTTATGTGTTACCTTGAGGGCAGATGTCTTTTTGGGGTGCCACTGTTATTACTAATTTGCTTTCGGCAGTTCCTTATGTGGGTAATACATTAGTGCAATGAATCTGAGGGGGGTTTTCGGTTGATAATGCAACACTTACTCGATTTTTTGCTTTCCATTTCTTACTTCCTTTTATTGTTGCTGCTGCAACTTTTCTTCATTTGCTTTTTTTACATGAAACCGGTTCTAACAACCCTCTTGGTTTAAATTCGGATGCGGATAAAATTCCTTTTCATCCTTACTTTACGTACAAGGATCTTGTGGGTTTTGCTATCTTATTAATTTGCCTTACCAGTTTGGCCCTGTTTGTTCCAAATTTGTTAGGGGATCCTGATAATTTTACCCCTGCCAATCCTCTTGTTACTCCGCCGCATATTAAACCAGAATGATATTTTCTGTTTGCTTATGCTATTCTTCGTTCAATCCCTAATAAGTTGGGGGGCGTTTTAGCTCTTCTTGCTTCTATTTTAGTTCTTATGGTGGTCCCAGTTCTTCATACGTCTAAGCAACGGGGGCTTATGTTTCGGCCTATCACCCAATTTTTATTCTGAGTGCTTATTGCGAATGTTCTTATTTTAACTTGGATTGGGGGCATGCCGGTGGAACATCCTTTTGTGGTTGTAGGTCAGGTTGCGTCTGTTCTTTACTTTAGTTTATTCTTAATTTTTTTCCCGTTAGCAGGTTGGTTTGAAAATAAAATTCTTCAATGATATTGCATTAGTAGCTCAGGGTTAGAGCGTTGGTTTTGTAAATCGAATGTCGGGGGTTAAATTCCTCCCTGGTGCTTCGTAATAATTTATAAGTTAGGGCCGGAGTGCTAATGTGTATATGCACATATATACCTACAAATGAGTTAAGACTAGATTTTTAGCTTTACGAAGTTCAGTGTGCTTCAAGTTAAAGTTATAGAAGTTAGGTTTTGTTAAATTTGGGTGTAGAGTTTTATGTTTAAATTATCATATTTGAATTGTCTATAGGCAATGAGTGAAATAAGGTCCGGGTTATTCAAGCCAGTTTGGTAATATTAGTCATTAAAGCTTTTGCTCACATAGGTTGCGGGGGTGCTTTGTTTATAAAAAGTTTAATTTTAAACGTATGATGTGGGAGTTTATTTATATATGATAATACTGGCTGGTTAATATTTTGATGATTATTTTGTTTCTTAGAGAATCCAATAAGGTGGGGGTGTTTGCTGTACAACTAAGTTTTTAATCGGGCTCAGTTTTTGTCGGGGCACGATCAGCTTACTTACAGGGTTGTAGTGAAGGTATTTTTTAGGTTACTCTATAAGGTAATTGCATTTAGTGATCTGTGCCACTACAAGTAAGTCTTTGTTTCTGTTGATTGTTTTAGTGTGGGAAAAGATAAAAATGTGAGTAGAATCATTATTTCGATTATGCTCGTGAAGAGACTAGATTTTATGGGGTTAACATAAGTAAATCTGTCGCCGTCAGAGAGGGGGGAGATTAACCCCCGCCGCTAGCTCCCAAAGCTAGTATTCTGGCTAAAATTAAACTACTTTCTGAAAAGCGTTTTGTACATTAATAATATAGGTTTTAGAATAAATAGCTTAGGGGCAGGGATGCTTTAGAATTAATTGATGTTGTAGTTGTGTCTTAATAAGATCGAGTTGTTTACTATAGGGGCGTGGAATTTTAACTTAGTTTAAAATGGGGGGGGGGGGCTTAGGCTAATGTAGCTTAATTTAAAGCATAACACTGAAGATGTTAAGATGGGCCCTGAGAAGTTCCATAAGCATAAAGCAAGGTAAGGTTTTGGCGTACTATCCACTTAGATTCTGTTTACGTATGAGTATTTATGTTTTGGTTAAATATTCTGATAGTTTCTTTGGGGTAAGAGGTTGTGTGAGGTAAAGTTCTATTATGTTTAAGACATTTTATTTTGTTAGAGACGTTTAAGAGAATTTAGGGGTGTTTAAATTTTGAGGGGCAAGGTCAAAGAAATTTGCTTAATTAAATGCTACAGGGTCGGTTATTATGCTTGCAGGAAATCTAAATCAGAAATGGACGGTAAGTACTGTTGAAAGTGGTGAAGCATTTGGTGCAGTTGCGTTTCTTTTGAGTTGTTCCATGTTTATTGAAGGTTAAAACAATTATTGAAGTGTTACACACTCTTGAGTTGGTTTTATAAAAAGTAAGGTATGAGTAATTGCATCGATGTTGACTCATATTTACTTGGTGAGGCAAATAAGTAGGGTATTTATTGTTCGTGTGGTATTATGTAATTTTAGTTTTGTATGCTTTAAGTTTATCTGGTAGTCTATTGTAGAATCAATGATTTTGTTTAATTTTATTGTTTTGGTGACTTATACTATCGTTGCTTATCTTATAAAGGTCATGTAGAAAACAAATTGATGGGGGGTATAATTATGGTTGTGCATTAAGGGTTATACAGGTTATAGTTAAAATTATAACAGTTCTCTTACGCTGAGCTATTATTCGTGGAAGTCGAATTAATCTGATGTTTGTGAGTCAGCCATGTGATTAAAGGCAGAGGCGATTTTTATTTGTAGGGTAGTTTTTAGGACATTAAAATAGACATGTAAGAGGAACTATAATGGGATTTAAAATATAATTTGCGAGATGAGATTTGTAGCGTGAGGGGAAGATTAAGTACATTCCCCCCTCCCCTTTTTTGTAGTATGCAGAAGCATTAATTTAGCGTTCTTGATAAATACTAAAAGTAGAAATTAAAATTTTCCATACACGTTTTGATTGAAGAGGGAATTTTAATCTATAAGTAGCTATTCTAAATCTAATTAGAGCAAATAAAGGTGCTTTATAGAATATCTCGAACGTTGTATTTTTTTGGGGGGGTAGGGGGGGCTACCGCCATATTATATAAGCTTATGTCCTTGAAAACATTTGATGTGATTCTTCTAATAATGATTAATATCATTAAATTATCATTGGAATTGCTACATATTTCAAATTTAGCCCGACCTTGTTGCTCTAGTTTTTAATTCTTGTTAATGTAAGATGAAAGGAGAATAAAATTAAAAATTATACTAGAAGCTCTTTAGAAGGAAGGCTCGGCATGCTGGGTGCTCCCATTTATGTTTATCACCATTAACCTATGTCAGTTAGAGCAGTAATATGAGGAGTTATCTATTTGTGTTCCTGAAATAAACGTTCATAATAAGTGTTGGAGTCAATTGATGGGGGTGCTTGCTACGTCTATATTTGATGTTGAATAAAGTTGAAGCTTTTGGGTTTAAACCATGTTGCAAGTTTAGTTGGGCTTCAATTTATGGTCGTTTACATTTTAGTCTCACAACAATGTGAGAGATGGTTGACATCAATAAATGGTGATAATACATAGTATGTACTTATACCCATCTAGAAGGTGAACAAGTTTTGTTTCTATAAGTCTGCTTCTTGATTAGTTTTTTAGAGGTGTGGGGCTTTTGGTAAGACTTAGAGGTACATTGTTGTGAGCGTTGGAGTATCAAGTTAACATGTGTCTGAGACAGTGCTCAGGGGAGGGGGAGAAATGG